GGTACTCCGAGTAGTGGGTACCTCGTAGGACCTCGACCCGCCTACTCGGGTCTTGTATGGATATGCAGGAAGGGGTGCTCCTAGGTGTGTGTAGGGGTTGTGTTTGTTCGCGAGAATGGATTCCTCGTCAAGTCTGTTTGGGGGGTGTGGACACACTTGCGCGAATTCAGGTAACGGCTACAAGGGAGAAATCAAAAGGAAACTGTACCCGACCAGGGATGGACGTAAACTCGTAAGCTACCGAGGTTAGGGATAATCGTCCAGGTCTTTATTGTGAAACAAAAAAGCCGCCCCGCCACAGCAAGCGGGTTGGTTCCTCTGTCGTCGCCGGATAGCTCTTGGCGAGGTACTTTTGTCACTCGACTGAAAGGAGAGGAGACCTTAGGATAAGTTGCTAAAACAAAGGGGAGCAGAGGATCGACCCGTTCAGTAGAATTCCGAAGAAAGACTGTTGACAGCTGGTGGAGACATTTCTTTGGCCCCCGTCAAATCAAAAGGAAATGCGGGCAGGGTTAAGCTCGGCAGAGGGTTTGAGAATAGGGTCCTGCCCTTCAGATTCTCAGATAAAAAAAGAGTTCCAAACCTTTATGCATGCACCTCCGTATAAGTGCTGCGTACAAGTTCCGGCCAGGATAATTGGGAAAGATCAAACCCGAAAGAACCGCTCACATCACAGTAGTAGTAGCGTAAAGGCCGTAAGTCGGGGGGCGGCCATAACATAAGGTAAGGGCTATTTCACATCTCTCCTTCTCTCGTACTATAAGAAAGAGAGATCCGCTGCGTGAGCAACCCGACTGTGCGTTACATGTGCTCTACAGGCCGCACTCCATCTTTCTTCTTAACGAATTTATCTTTAGATTTTGAAGATGGGCGTTGCGTTCGGTTCGAAAGGTATGGTTTTCAGTATGTCTCCAGATAGGGCGCCCCACTAGTCCGGCTAGCTAGTGAGCGGTTCTTTCGGGCGAGAAGCAGGCCGGGCCCTACGGGCGGGCATCTCCCGCAACGAAAGCTGCATAGTTCGCCACCACCCGAAAAGTAAAAGATTAGAGAGTCCAGGCTAAAAATACATGCATAGATAGTGATCTAATGACAAGGGCCGACGACGGAAGCTCGGGACGGAGCCGTATGATGCGGAAGTCTCACGTACGGTTCCCTGAGAAGGGAGTGGCTACCTACTGGAGCTTCGACCAAGCACCCCCGGTCAATTCCGCTTTGGGGCCACCCCTTACTCTACCATTATTATAGGAGTATGGGGTTCGAGACAAAGAAAGATCAAGGCAGCATATCAGTTTTTCCTTTATACTTTACTTGGATCTCTTTTTATGCTATTAGCTATTCTGTTGATTCTTTTCCAAACAGGAACCACCGATTTACAAATATCATTAACCACAGAATTTAGTGAGCGGCGCCAAATCTTTCTATGGATTGCTTCTTTCGCCTCTTTCGCCGTCAAAGTGCCTATGGTACCAGTTCATATTTGGTTACCCGAAGCTCATGTAGAGGCACCTACGGCAGGATCCGTCATCTTGGCAGGAATTCCTTTAAAATTTGGAACCCACGGGTTTTTAAGATTTTCAATACCCATGTTTCCCGAAGCGACACTTTGTTCTACTCCTTTCATTTATACTTTAAGCGCGATTGCTATAATATATACTTCCTTGACCACTTCAAGACAGATCGATCTAAAGAAGATCATTGCTTACTCCTCAGTAGCCCATATGAATCTGGTGACTATTGGTATGTTTAGTCGGGCGGCGGCCGTTAGGTCACCTATTTTGAGTTATGGACACACAAGGCCAAAACATGTGTGTCGGGCGTGCGACCCATCAACCTACTAGCAATGGGGGAGAAAACATAGCATGTCGCAACAAAAGCTTGATTCGAGGCGTCAGCAAAACACTGCCGTCTTGTTCCCTTCAGTCCCTTAGCGCCCCGGGACGGGAGTGGGGGACGGCTCTACGCGCAGGCAACAGCAGCACCGGCTCCACGAAGTCTGAATCGAATCTTTCTGTTGGCTTTCCCAATTCATTCGTAAATCAAAATCAAAGGGCTAGAAGCGTTCGCTTCTAGCTGCTTCGCCTGCTTCTTCTTATTATGTATGGCGGCTATGTTGGCGTGGCGAAAATGAACGAAAAGCGAGATGAACGTGCTATTTTCAAATCGATTGATAGATTGATCTGTTCTGATAGATCTAAAGAGTAGAAATAGATAGAAGAGAATAGAGAGGGAATCAATAATAAGGTCTTTGAGCCTATTTCTATCTATTGATGAGACAACTATCTATTCTTGATCCATCAGAAAGAAATCGATATGTATCTGATGGAGTCTACATCGTACGTAGAGCGCCCAAGCGCTTTTTGGGCCAGCTCAGTTCTCTTATCCATCGGTCCAATGCACTGGGCTCATCTCATGGAGGGAAAAGCCAAAATGTAGTTATCTTGTTGTTGTTCGCCGCCTCGACGCATTCCCTTCTCTCCCCGGCATCGTCCCACACAGAAAGAAAGAGCGCGGAGCCCCGGCCCAAGCCGTAGGTCCGCTAACGTAAAGCGAGGAGTTGAGCCTGAACTGGCGAACCGAAGTCACTTTCGGAACCATACTTCCTACAGCTAACATGTGCCCAGTCCTGCGGAAAGGCGCAAACGAACGTGAGCTGCTATACCGAATCCCCCGCTGGCCATCGGGGACCGAGTGGTAAGGCCATGATCTGCAGGGGAACGGATCACTCATTCTTCCATTGGGGACAGGTGCACGAACGACAACTCCAAACGTCACACATCCGCCGCCTACTTACCGTTTAGGTGGCACCAGCGAGATCCAGCTAAGGAAAAAGAGTGTCGCGGCTGCTCCACTCCGCCGCGGTCTCATGAACTTCACTTCGTTGCCTTCCCGCGCGCAAAGCGAATGGACGCTGTGCTGTGGGTCAGTTTCGGGGCGGGGGGCGCAGAGATACCAGAAGAAATGATTCATTTGTTTGGATCGACGAGCTTTTTCAGCCCCAAAACTAAGAATCAATGGAATGTCTGTCCATAAACATCTATTCTATCTGTATATATAGGGGATCTCTCTATACATATCAAAGTCTTTTATGGCATGATATGATCGCCTAGCTGTAGCCGCATATCAGCTGCGCTCAATATGCGGATTTCTGTTGGATCAGATCTTTTCTTTCGCTTTGACGGAAGCTTTTTGACCTAGCGAAAAGCACTTTCGCGCAAGCAAAGTAGAAGCTTTGCCAGAAGCAGACGAGGAAGCGGAGCTGTCGTATAAGCGGTAGCTTCCCCCGACCGACTAAAATACAAGAGTCGCGGCCTACTTTGATTGCGAAGGGGTTTGGCAACAAGCAAACGGCTTTCTATCATAGTTGCAAGGGTTCAAAACCTTAGTTCGCTGCTTTTCCCAGGGCCAGAGAAGGGCTTATACTGCTCGCCTTTGTTTGGTTTGATATATTCATTCAGTCAAAATACAAACTACAACAAAGTGGAAGTGGAAGGGCCACTATAGAAGCTAGAACTTGCCTTATAAGTCGGCCTAACCAAAGCGTCACGACAACAAAAAATTATCCTTATGAATGGAATCTTAAGTAGGGGGCTTTGACCGCCCGCCTACCAATCAAAGAGGCAGAGAGTAAACGTAAGCTCACCCGTAAGCTCGAAGAGCTTCCCTTCATTCGCTTCGCGGGAGCCGCACAGCACATAGCTGGAAGTCAGAGGGCCCATACTACCTGCCTAACCCTTCGCTCCGAGGGACCGTAGATCGGAAAGCACCCCATTTATCCAAAAGAGAAGGGAAGGGGCCTATGTATTTGCATGACCCCTGCGGATTTGACCCTATCCCGGAGCCAATCCCCTATTGGTCCTGCCACCACGCCGCAGAACGAGAGCTCGTGTGGAACCTTTTCTTTCTGGCGTAACAGCGGTGGAACGTAACAAAAGATTACGGTCGGTCGCCTAACATTAACGGAGGTTGGACTTTCTCAACGTGGTGTATAGCACGAAAAACCTTTCGATACAAGAAAGGGCCGTTCTCACATGAAAGAAGAGAATAAATCCTTTCTTCTCACATGAAAGAAGAGAATAAATCCTTTCTTCTCTTCTTTCTCTTTCTCGAGAAGGAAAGAAAGAGGATGGGGGGAATGGGGCCGGTGCCCTTCTTTTACGGCCGTCACTCCTATTTGTCAGCCGTGAGGAACTACCGCTCGGTCGGTGGGAAAGGAAAGGCTTGGGCCTACCTATCCCGATAAAGACCTCATAAAGGAACGGCGGGAGTAATAGGTTCCATATTGCCGAGCTGAAGGGCAAGACTTTTGTACGTGATCGTAGTATGTGACGTCGTCTCGTCCACGCTGCATTGAAGAGTACCTACGCACTAAGTTCCGGTTCACTGATAAGGAAGATAGAGTTGGGCGGGGGTCTACGATGTGATACTCAAGTATATGACCCGGGGAGATACATGCTAACTATGGGTAGGAAGCAGTAACCCTTATGTAAATAATTTCGGGGGTTACAGATCTCTTATACTACCATCGATCGACAGAGCGGAACGACCAGAAAAATAAGTGATGTTAGAAAGCCGTATGATAGGTGGTAACTATCTTGTACGGTTCGGGGGGTAATCGGCGTACTCCGGGAGAAATCTTTCGCTCTATCGAACATACAGGGAATTGGAGGTAGCATTCTACCGATGTTAAGTCATGGACTGGTTCCTTCAGCCCTTTTTCTATGTGTTGGTGTTCTATATGACCGACATAAGACTCGACTTGTTAGATATTACGGAGGTTTAGTGAGCACCATGCCGAATCTCTCTACCATTTTCTTTTCTTTTACTTTGGCCAATATGAGTTCACCTGGTACTAGCAGCTTTATCGGGGAATTTCTCATCTTAGTAGGAGCTTTCCAAAGAAATAGCTTAGTAGCCACATTAGCAGCGCTTGGGATGATTTTAGGTGCGGCCTATTCCCTTTGGCTATATAATCGTGTGGTTTCTGGAAATTTAAAACCCGATTTCCTCCATAAATTCTCCGATTCAAATGGCAGAGAAGTTTCCATATTTATACCTTTTCTTGTTGGAGGGGCGACCGTCCGTTGAACTACCAAAGAAAAAGGGTAAACCTATGTGATCATGACATTGTAGGTGCTTGCGATGGGACGGATGCGACTTCCCTCAGTTGGTTTGGGTGGCATAGCCCGTTGCATAAGTCCCCCTTTTTTTGATTCATTTTTTGAGTCTTTAGGGAGCCAAAGCTTTACTTTACTAATAAAGGCTCGCGCAGGGGCGCTAACTTTTTTTTGCTAAGCCGTCTCTTTCTGGGTGGGACCGAGAGAAATAAAGGACAGAGGGCAACCATGCATGGTACTTCTCGACCCTGTCTCCGAGGGACAGTTGAACGAGCGACTCATGAATGCTGCCGGGTCGGACGAGCCAATAACTCGAACGCGTTCGGTCTGTTTTTTGAGCAAGAATCACAGCGTTACCTTACCTTCACCATGATACGGACTCCAAGTTCTTATGGCAGAGCACGAGGAGATTTATCATCAATATTCTAATGGGAATGGAAACCAGAAGCACGACCGAGGTCTTCGTAGTCCAAAATAAGAAAACCATCAATAACAGTAATGTAAGCATGAGACTTTTTGGTAGTACCGGTGAACCAGATGGCCGCGGCGATGGAATCTGGGACGGAGGACTCGTAGTATCTCTCTAGATCCGGCAAAAGCGAAAGACCCCCTAGCTCCATTCGAATGAAGGCTGACTGCTGAGCCCACTCTGGCCCCGCGGGGCGGGCCCCCGTGGTTGCGAGCCGGAGCTGCCATAGCTTATGGCTAGAGCAATGGGAGGGGCCCCAGCAGAGAGAACAGAACAGAACCGTAAGGATAACGAGTGCTCCGCCCGTCAAGCGGGCGGCAGGAGCAGCAGGCAAGTACTTGGTAGGCCAACAGTCCAGTGGGCACTCGACGAAAGGGGGGGCACACGGAGCAAGTACGAGAAATTGGCCCCGCTCCGCTTTATAAAAAGCAAGGACCACTACGGGAGGTCAAACCCAGGACCTATGGAAGTCGGGGCTCGTCCCCGGTCAATATTGGATCAAACAAAACAAGCAATAGGGGCCGTAGCACTGACCTCTTTTTTTATTGATTCAATATAATAGGGGAAAAGATCGTACAGTTCCCTACCGAGACAAGAGAAACTCTTAACAGATCCTCCGCGCGCTGGGCATACCTCTTCCGCGCGTCTTTCTCGTGGCAGGAACAGAACAACAGGGAAAGACCCGGCCGACCTGCCCAGGGCTCGAGGGCGAGCTTTATTTAAGAGAGAATGGGGAGCGAATCGAAAGGCTTCCGTTTTCGTTCTTGGTTTGGTTCGGGCTCCTCTCGATCTTTTTCGTAGTAGGGAAGGGGGAAGGAGTCTAAATCTATGGACATTAATGAACCATCATTGATGGACGTTGCACATGACACGATCAATTCGACTCAGGGTCCGGCGCTAATAGAGGTTGCTTACTTTCCTAGTAGCGAAGGAAAAGGGCAGGGCTTTTTTCGTGGTAATAGTGGGCGGGTCTCCTTTCGAAGTAAAGGCCTTCGCATTCCTAATCCGCCCCACCAACCCCGGACGGCTTAGTTTGCCCCAGTTTGGTGAATCGCATCCCCGCGCAACGACATAGTTTGTGCGCCCTTTACCGTTCTCGCTCAGTGTTTGCAACGGCTGGGGAGGCAGTCGTAGAAGCGAAGTCTATCGCCACGCCAACCATCAAATACGAGATTGGGCCCCTTCCCTTCTCAAAGATTTGATGGAATGGCCCACCCAATAGCGCTTATGTCATATGGGAACTCATGGCTGGAAACAATCCTTATGGTTTTGATATCCGGTAGGAATAATAAGAATCAAAGTCCAGGTAGGTTGGTGAGCCTAGTGATAGGAGACTATCTAGCTTGGTTCGGAGAGCACTTGTTGGGTTAAAGACTTTTTTTGTTGCTAAATGTTACAGCCTAAATGCTGAACTATTGACTCTACTCGTTCGGATGGGTGTTCACCCCAAAGTGTTCCCGGACTGCATGCATACATCCGTAAGTAACTTAGTGCAACATGGCAAATTTCATTGAGAGGAATCAGCAAAGAAAAGAAAAACGGGTCAACATCTTAATGTGTATTTGAGGTCCTCGGGCTGAGGAGTGTCCACATGAGTTCGTTGAGGTGTCTACACAGGAATCAAAACCTCTTTTCTATTCTGTCGAGAGTTCGGATTGCTCCACCTAAGTAGAACGAAAGGGAGGAAAGATTTTTATTCTTTATAGCCCTTACCAGACCTTATGTCATTTCCTTCGGTTGGGTTAGCTTTTTGGTAGGAAGGGCGGTAGTAGAGTTGCGTCAGGTTCTTCGCGTCACTCTACTCTTGGTTTTCCTGGCAGGGATGCCCATTGTTCCCTGCGATAACTCCTCCGATTCCCCTCTCCTTTCAGTCGAGTTACTAAAGTACCTCTCCCGCTCGACCAAGTGAGGTGCATCTTCCGATTTCTCCTCTTCAGCCCGCCGCTTCCTCAACCACGGTCCCTTCTCATGATGCCTTAATTTAATGACGGCTACTTCCCTGTTACTCATACAGTCGTCCTCTACTGTCGAAGCTGATGCTACACCAACTCCAACAGCGCCTTCTCCAACGGTGCCGCCGTCATCATCTACATCGACTTATGAGAGCGTACCAAGCCTTCCTCTTGTTGTCGACTTATCCGGTTGAAGCTGCATCCATCGTCCCACCTCAACCATCATTGCGTCATTCTCAGCCTCCGTCACAACATCCTATACTTACTCGCTCCCGTGACGGTACAAGAAAGGCTAGGACTTTCCTTGCTACGAAGGACCCTGTTCCACAATCCTTTCTTTCCATTCTATCGGCATCTTCCTCAAATGAACCTACTTCCTACCGGCAGGCTCTTGAAAGATGATAAGTGGAAAGCTGCAATGGAGGATGGTCGTAGATCAGGGCAAGAGGCCGCTGCTCAGGAAGGGTGACCGAAAATGGGCCATGTTTCAGGATGTGATGTAAGCAGCTATGCGGCGTGATATCAGCGGGCCCAAGAAGCGGAGCGGAGCGGGGTGCTATGCCGCTGTAGGAGAGGAACGAGACTGAAAGGAGAGGGTGAAGCTGGAGGCGGAGGCAAAGATGACACTGCAAAAGGAATTATTATCGCTTAGCGCTTGTGTTAAGGAATGGCCTCTATCCGGAGATTTAGCCCTAGCTGCACTAAGCAAGGAACTACCCTTCGGGAACGGACTAAGACTAATAAGCCTAACAAGTCCTTCCTGCCCTCATGCGTCTTTATGAGAAAAATGCACTAGATCGCCCGCACTTTCCAACAAACTCCAGCTTCAAGTCCGGAAGAAGGAACTCTTTCTTTGAACCTTCGACTCGTGATTCTTACCAGAACATTAGGCAACTAATTTATCGAACTCTTGTCTCTCAAGCGCCGAGGGATAACTATTTGTTTGTCCGATATTATACGAGTTAAGGCACCAAAACCCCAGCTCGGTATTCTAAATCCTTCCTTACATAATTACGCCTCGTAACAAATGTTGATCCTGCTTCTTTGACTCTTTGCTTTGCTCCTTGCGCTTTCCTGCTTGCTTTCCAACTCGAACTACAGGGGTTCTATTGCCTACCACACCTTGGAGCCCTCCGGGGTTAGGCCAGGGGCGCTACATTAATGCTTCCACCACGACACTCGGATAACGAAGGAAAAGCCTTATAGGTCATTCTATTTCGGTGCATGGTCAGGCTCCCGTATGTGGGTCTGCCTTTTTCAGGAATTACATGATCATTGGTGAAATAGCGCATAGGTCTGGATGGGATGATACGAAATAGAGCAGTTGCTGGCATGCAAAACCGAGAAGGAACTTCCTTATTCACTGAAATTCCTGTGTGAAAGAGCCCAAATGATTTAGCGTTTTAGCGTAGAGAGAAGACTTTCGGGTGAACGAACGATTTAAGATGCAGCGATCCATGGCCTTATTTTACGTCGTATATTGATTCTGACGAGTGAATTTCATCCATTTACTGATAGATAAAGGATAGGAACCTACCTATCAGAAGAGGTTTTAACTAGAATACGAACAAGATAAGAGGATGCCCCATTTTATTAGAGGTATAGGTTTGGGAAAATGGGGTTTTAACCAAGTAGGGGTGTGAGGGCTTGATTGAGAGTTTTTTGGTAGGAGACTACTTGCCAAGGCTTCTACGGAAAGAGGCCTTGGACAAGGCTTTTTTAGGACGGGCAAGGGCCACGAGAGAGGTTTTCCTATTATCTCCTAGCTAGAAGCAATCGGTAATGGAATAAGAGGAGCAACCAAAGGGGCACCTATTTGCATCTAAAAAGCGGCCTATGTTTCCGGCTGACCCTCCCTTGCTGCATCAGTAAGATACAGCAAGCAACAGCTAATGTAATGCTATTTTTATATATATGTATGCAGGCTAGGCCTTTTCTTTCGTATCGAGAAAGCCGCTTCAGAAAAGAAAGCGGAGGCTGCTATGGACGTCTTTGATTGGATGGAGACAGATATATATAGAAAGTGTGCAGTGAGAGATCTTTATAGGTAGAGTTAAGTAAAGCCAGTCTTTACTTAACTCGGCCCAAACAATTTTTATTATTCAATATAAAACTGTCCCATGCTTTCCGTTGGTCAACAACCAACCAAACCACATATTTTCGTCTTTCCGAATTAGGAGAGCAAATAAGCAAGTCCTTTCCAACTAGAGCTCCTGGCGGTCTTTTAAGCTGTTCAACTAGTTAGGGCATTAGCCTCAGAGGCAGGGGAAGTCAGGAATTTCCCACTCCCACTGGACGACATGCGGATAGAGAAATGCGACTAAGCTAGATTCAGGAACAGCTTCTATTAGTACACAATCTTTTTGAATATAGATCAGCAGCGGATGTTGCGACAGTAACTGCAACATCGACAACAGCCTTCAGTCGTCGAAGTAAGGAATTACTAGGACCTGCTTTCATTCCCACGATATGCGCCAACAGGGCTTTTAGGAAGAGTAGTAACAGCACCAGTAACCGCTTTCTTTATTCCGGGCTTTCAGTAAGGAATGATAGAACAGCTGATACAAAGATAGTGAGAAGAGCTGATATGCTTAAGCGTCGAAAGGACCGTTTGCTTACGTGCCGGATTGCTTTTCTAACTAGCCAGTATATAGTCACAGTTGATATTTCTATACGAAAGAATTTAATAATAGATGCGATTGTGAGCAGGCTTACTTGTCAGTGCTAGCTTGTATGCGCTTTCTATTACAGCAACAGCTTTTATGCGAAAAACAAGAAAAAGGAAAACTGCAGCTCTGCGACATAACCAGTCTTGCAGAACTGGAAGAACGAATTGACTCGACAAGGAAACCAAGTCAAAGGGTTGCGCCTGACAGCCAAGCGCCAGTTTTTGTAATCTCTTTCCTTCCAAGGAGTCCTTGTCTTCTTGCATCACGGCCTCGATCTACGCAATGAAAACGTATTTCCTCTAACTGCCCGTAAAGTCAGAATTCAACGAAGAGCACTCATTTATGATGTAACTATGTACCTAGACCGGCCTTACCCGATACATTATTAACTTGCTTCCCATAGGAAGAAGGAAATCCTACCTCCATATGATTGATTCTCGCAATGAAGTCTTCCCGTTGATTCCACTTCTTTCTCCTCTGACTCAGTCTAGCAACCCCACCTTGGTCTCGTAGCCCACTTGTAGCCATCACTACCGCGGGTCTTTGCTCATAGTCACGAATAAGCTTCTCCTAAGTCCTCTCAGCAATTCAAAGATGAGACTGACTGACTTCTATTAAGTAATCGGATAAGACTGATGCACTCACTTTTAAGACTTCCCCGATCTCCTACCCGGCTAAAAACTAGAAGTCAGCATTCTATTCTAATCTCCGGCCTTCATGCCAGGGCTGATACCTCCACCACTTAGACTGATGTGGAAAATTGATCCCCGAGTGGCTTTTTCCTCCGGTCGAGTCATCTTTCGCTTCAATACCTGGAACTGAAACGGATTCGGATGGAGAAGGATTCAATAGTTCATCATGAGCTGTCCGAAACCGTACTTCTTCCCGCGAAAACTCGGAATTAGCTTTAGCTCGAACCTTGATCTGTTGCTCGAACTCTAATACACTGTAGTAGCAGGCGGCACTGGAGTTCTTTGTGCCAGGTGTCAGAAAAAAAGTACGCAATTTCCAAGCATCCTAGTTCAGCGTGCATCATCTCTTGTCTCAATGGAAGGCCAGGGCCTTCAAAGCGGATTCCGCCGGAAGCTAATCCAGTGGCTTGTTGAGTGGAGGACCGAACATGAATTATACCCATAAAATGTCCTTCCTACCCCTATTCCCAAACCCCTTCCCCTCTGAGGGCACGGGCACACTTTCAGGAAGTAATGTAGTAAACAGTCGAATTTCAAATAGAACTATGGTGACCTTGCAAAAAAGATCTTTTCTTCGTTTGAGTGTACCTTTCCTATGACTATTAATCCTGATGAAATCCGTGAAGTTTTGACCTTGTTTTAGAAGCTTTCTTTGGCGTTGAGTGAATATTGGTATCACTACCCTTCCTTATCTTCTTCTTTTATTCATAGGAATAGAAAGCACGATTAAGCGGTTTTTCAATGGCAAGTGCCGGTCGTCGAGTGGCTGAACCAACCCCTACGGCGGATCCACGTACTGATGAATGCTAGCCATCCTTTATCGAGTAGCCTTGACTATTCAAAAACCCTTGCTGATTCGATAGCCTGAAAAAGATCGACCACGATTTTGATTTCTGACTGCCTATGCCTCTAACGATGCTTCGGGCAAACTGTAACTAGGTGCCCTACTCCTACCCCCCCCTGTTCTCACCTTCATCTCTGCTGCCTCCGCTCCAGCTTGCTTTATTACCTATGCAATCACAGCTCAGTAATGGACTGGTGAACTAAAATGGATAGCTGCTGGGAGAATTGCGACTGATGAATCGCGATCAGCCGCTGATTCCCTTGCCGTTGGATTCGTACCTCAAGACTCTGTCACTGGGACTCGGTCGGAAGAATCTACTGCGGCCTTCTCTACCCACCTTTATGAATTCTAACCCCAACCAGCCATGACAAGGCTTAATTTATTAGAACCCGTTGTTGTTTAGAAAGATGTGTTATTCCTGTGAAAGTCTCGTTTTTGACTCAGTTTTTTTTGAGCATTGTACACGGGCTTTGCTGCGACGAGGATGCCTTTTTTAATCAGGCCAACGTCAAGACCTGAAACAGAGCCCTACCACGTTAAGGGAGAGCACCCAACTTGCTTGTTGACACGTGAGGGAAAATAGGAGTCTGAGATGGCAGGATTTACCACTATAACCCTATGGTAGTGATGGTTGGTCCCAGTACTCCTTCGAGTGCCTTTTGCGCTTAGCGTCGGAAAGAGGAGTTGCTTGCCTTACCACACCAACCACCTTAGCGCTGGAAGTTCTAGCAATGGGCAGTTAGGCAAAGGATAATTAGCTATCTAATGAATATTCATTAGATAATAGATTGTGGATCTGTTCTTAGCTCGTGCAATCAATAAAAGCGGTCCTTCGCCTTAGTAAGCTAGCTTTCTAATCTAAGCCCGGACGTGGATCGATCGTGACGAAAATGGGACTAATCCTCTGTACTGTAATAGAAGAGTCAGAGTCCCTTCTCGACCAGACGAAGGAGATAGGAATGGAATTCTGCCTTGACCCTCCTGAAGGCGCAAAGTTCATAATTCAGTGTGGTGGGGGCCTAGTAGTATTATAAGGATGTTGGTTTCGTATATAAGAAGACTGCTGCTTTTAGGAGAGTGATCTGTTCATCTAACTCAAAATATTGTAAGAAGAAGAAGAATCTTACGCCCAAAATTCCCATCTCTTTTTTCTTGGTTGGACCAACCGGCACCAGCCATTTCCGTCTTCCTTAATTGGGAGAGTAAGAATCAGTCTCTCTTTGTTTGGGGGGAGCAGAGCAGTCAATGAAGGAACCTTTGCTTTGAAAATGATTGTTCTAAAATGGTTATTCCTCACAATTTCTCCTTGTGATGCAGCGGAACCATGGCAATTAGGATCTCAAGACGCAGCTACACCTATAATGCAAGGAATAATAGACTTACATCACGATATCTTTTTCTTCCTCATTCTTATTTTGGTTTTCGTATTATGGATCTTGGTTCGCGCTTTATGGCATTTCCACTATAAAGAAAATGCAATCCCGCAAAGGATTGTTCATGGAACTACTATCGAGATTCTTCGGACCATCTTTCCTAGTCTCATCTCGATGTTCATTGCTATACCATCATTTGCTCTCTTATACTCAATGGACGAGGTAGTAGTAGATCCAGCCATTACTATCAAAGCTATTGGACATCAATGGTATCGGACTTATGAGTATTCTGACTATAACAGTTCCGATGAGCAGTCACTCACTTTTGACAGTTATATGATTCCAGAAGAAGATCTAGAATTGGGTCAATCACGTTTATTAGAAGTGGACAATAGAGTGGTTGTACCAGCCAAAACTCATCTACGTATTATTGTAACATCTGCTGATGTACCTCATAGTTGGGCTGTACCTTCCTCAGGTGTCAAATGTGATGCTGTACCTGGTCGTTTAAATCAAATCTCTATTTTGGTACAACGAGAAGGAGTTTACTATGGTCAGTGCAGTGAGATTTGTGGAACTAATCATGCCTTTACGCGTGCGCCCGGAAACATAGGCCGACTGTTGAGCCCACTCTGGCTCAGCCGCACCACCCGGGGTGCGAGCCACCCGAGAAGCAAGCTATTACAGCGAGCGGCTGGAGCTGTAGGGAGCCGAGGAGCAAGGCAGTAGATAAGATAGAAGAAGGGGCCAGGCACCCGGTGGAGCAGAGGGGACGGTTAGGATAACGAACTTGAAACGCGGAGCCCGAGCGGCTGGCGAGCGAGTGGTTAGTGGCCAATAGCGCCCTAGTTGATGGCATTCCTCTCTGCGGCTGGCACTCGAGGAACCACAGGGCACTCCATACAGAGCAAGCAAGTCTTAGGGATGAGACGCCCGCGCAAGGACCTCAATTCTCATTAGGAGGTCGAACCAAGGACCTATGGAAGTCGGGGCTACCCCGTCCCCATGGGCAACGCAATAGTGTCCTGAGGGAGGAGTTTAGAGGCCTTATAGTAGCATGGACTTCTTTATCTTTCTAGGTCATGCGAAGGGGGCCAGTCCAAGATCGTACTGTTCCTCTACAAAGATAATAGACGCTCTCAACGGCTAGGCGCCACTCTCTTTCTGAGTTATTCCAGCTTCTTCATGATTTCGTGCCACGGTGAACAAACAAAAAAAGAGGGCCGTCTCAGCGGAAGGAGAAGGACCTGCAACGGCAGAGACTACTGACCCTCTTCTTGTTCTTAGCCGTCTATTACGAGTCCGGGAAGCCTGGAATCATAAATATGAGGGATCCAGAAGGGTGGGCAGGGCTTCCGCAAGGTTTTTTATTCCCTCTTCCCGGGATGGGAAAGGAGTCCTATCAAGTAAAGGCCATAACCAGCCTCTTTTTTTATGTACACCTTTCTTTGTTTCAGGCTCTTCAAGACCTTCCTCCTGCTAATCCGGCCATTTCCGAACCTGTCTTTCCCACCCTTCTCAATTCTTGCGATTCCTAGCCAGCCCCCTTAGCTTATTTTGCTTTATAAAACCACTTTCCCCTTTTTTCAGCTTGCTGCTCGCTTTCTCGCTTCTGAGAGGTACTGACGTGACTCGACTGAAAGGAGAGGCGAAAGGAGCCTTACTTACGGTTTCAAAGCCTGGCGCGAAGCGAAGGGATTGGATTTCACCTATGATCAGATTAGTGGGCAACCATTGTTGACTTTTTTCGTGGTGTTGTTGACGTTGTTGAAAGCTAATTTGGAAGTAGGCCTTGCTTTTCTCCGCTGGGAGCAGCTCACACTATGGTGGAGGAGGTGCCGTGAAGATCTAGGAGTGTGAGCAGTACGAGCTGAAAGGCTCCCATACTGTTTGGAGGGCAGGGGGCATAGATGCCAAAGAAAGCTGACCCCTATCTATCGTCGTTGAAGCTGTTCCTAGGAAAGATTATGGTTCTCGGGTATCCAATCAATTAATCCCCCAAACCGGGGAAGCTTAAGCGGAAATTTAAGAGTAAGGTGAGGGAGGGGGGAGGGGGAAGAGCTATCAAACTTTAGAGGCTTAACTCGCTCGCTCTAACGCTCGTTTAGTAGACAGCTCGTCAGTCAAGTACGTAACGAGCCTTGTCTACGAAGCTCCGCTCCCTCGTCTTGCTTGCTTCTGGCGAAGCTTCTAGCACTAGAAAAAATAGGCTTGTATGGCAGGAATACCACTTTTGAGGCCGATCACTACATAGGAGCGATAGCGAAGCCAAGCCGTATAGTATAAAGGCGAGCAGCCCTTCTAGCAATAGCAAACGGCCTACTTATAGCCTTTTCCCCTTTATTCGGGGACTTCAACGGGTCTTCCAAGCTCATAAACAGTAAATTATTCACGTTTTCTTCAGACAGTGGGAATGAATTCTATTACTTGATTGACATTGACAGATATGTGTACCACACCGAACAAGCAATATGCCGATATGCTTGATGTACCAGCCAAGCCAGCTCGACCGTATACAGTATAAGGGATTCGCCTTTGCCTCAGACAGAAGAAGAACGGAAGTACTACCGGGAAGGGAAGCCTGACATGGGTAGATATTTATTTGAATAAAGGAACTCAAACCGGTACCAGAAAGCAAAGAAGAGATGGAATTCCTGATTGAACAGATGACCGACCTACAAGAAGACGAAAATCAAATTCCTAATTCCATTCTCTAAGACGAACTAAAGGTCTGACTCTTAGAGGTCTCGATTGGTATTTTATACATGGCGGTCGGTAACGTTGGTGAATTAGGTAAAGGTACGGAAAGAGAGGGTTCGAATCCAGCTCGTGACAACCACACTTTGATCATAGAATATCTCGGCGCCCCCGCGGGGCTCTAACAGCTGAACTTTTTGTCTATGATGCATCGAATGCCTTTGTTTTCGCCTTATCCGTTCTTGAATGGCTAACTCTCCTACAGCACCTAGTTCTTTTTCACCCTTCTAGTTAATAGGAGTGAAAGAAGATTCATCCTAATAATCTTCATATGTTGTGAGAGTCAGGGCCATTAGGAAAGGAAAATGAACCGCAGCTATTGAAGGGAGACAGGGCTAAGGCAGAGGGAAGGAGTAGTTCGCTTACTTCTACCTGGCTGGGATAGAAAGTCCCCTCCTTGAGAAGCGGAAGAAGGGGAAGGAAGACTAATGGGATGGTTAAGGCATAGCCGAGGCCATTAGTCTGAGTGAGCGGCTCCTGTTGCTTTGCAGCTGCGGTATAACTCCTATCCCTGTTTGTTCGATGGGAATAGGTATTACTAAGCCAGCTAGTTTCCTACGGCGAGCTCGAGCAGAAGGGGTTACTCCTCTAACAATTTACGTACCTCGGGAGGGAAATCAGACTCAGTGGAATCTATTTATCTAATCTTACTTGAGTTGGAGTAGCAAGCCCTTCAACTGGCACAACACAAGCAAAAGGAAAGAGGCAAGTCTGCTATCTTCGCCTCGTTGTCTGCCTTGACTTAGTCTTTCTTTCCGAACAGAAATCCGGGTTTCATCGGAAAGATCACAAAAATGAATCCACTGAGGGACTTTCACGAGAAGGCTTTTTTCTTAGCGTTTAATGGCATATTTATGAGCCGGTTGTCCCAACTACTATACGAACAGTCCTCTCCATTGCTCTAGGCCAAGGCTGGCAAATCAAACAACTTTATGTTAATAACACCTTTCACTTATGACATTTTCATGAATGAGGTGCGGGCAGCAGGCGGGAATAACAAGACTCTATGGCTTAATTCCTTCCCCACCAAAACCCTTACTCGGGCCTCGACAGGGTGAGAGTAGTTGGAAATGAGCGTCTCCTTTGTTTGCGAGGAGGTTGCGTTGCTTTCGCGTGAAGAGGACCTGCAGACGGCATATAGCAAAAGTATGAGAAAGTCGCCGCTAACGTACCTCTTTATGAAGGCACAATGGTCATTCATGGTTTTCTTGAAGTATCCGCCATAAAGGAGTTCCTTGTACCATTGTCTTGGGGCAGCACATTGCTAAAAAAGAGTCCACACCAAGTTCTCCTTGTCTGCGACCTTAAGTCCTTCAGGTTGCTCCATATATATATCCTCTTCTAGATCACCGTGGTGTGCTAGGAATGCCGTCTTGACATCGAGTTGTTCAATCTCTAAGTATAGAACAGCTGCTAAACCAAGAACAACTCGGATGGAGAACATCTTTACTACTGCTTCGCTACCTCCGTCAAACCCTCGTAAAAGACCTCCGTCAGAGGAGGTTGCTAGCGCTAGGGGGTTACTTCGTTGGCGCAGCACTTCTGGTTAAGCACCACTAAAGGGCCTCTCTGATATATAATCTTGCTTGGGTGTGATCCACTGAAAAAGAAGAAGATTGAGTTGCATTCTTGCGATTTAATGCTTTGATCCATATAAGCCCATTAACAAGCAGTGTGCTTTGTTTTTTAAAGAAGCAAGCTAGAGGAGAGGGGGCTTTTGGGATAATTATGATACTGAGCCCAATGGAAAAGCCTCCGAGTCCAAAATGGAATTACTGGGGAAACGAATCCAAGAAAGCCCAAAAACAAAAGTGGTCGTGGAGAAGGGGACTCGTTGTACTGAAAAAGCTATTGCGGCGTGCTCACTTACTCTATACCGGTCTTAGTGGACTGACAGAGTGAGCTGGAAAGGTTCCGTCTTTCCGGGGAAATTCAAGAGAGCTAGCTTCGGTCTTAGCTCACCTAAGAAAGGACGGAGCTGTCGAGTAAGGATTGGCCGAAGTCAGTTATGTACCTGGGAATCAGCCAATAAAAAATAGACAAATAAAAGCGTGATCTGAGTAGGCAGAGCTAAATAGTGCATGCACGTAGGGTAAACGAGGACTCTGGTCAGCTTTGAGCTGTCGAGTAAGGAGTGACGGGCCTTTGGAAACCCGAGAAAAGCGGGGGAGTACTCTATACAGTGCGTTCTATTATTGCCTCTTATTCCCGAGGGAGTGGTCGTAATTAAGCCGCGTGGCAATACCCGCCAAAAAGGACTCTTTTATTTTTAGGGGCGGGGCCTTTATCCAGGGGATAATTATTCAGCGTACTTAATTATTCAGCGTACTAAATTTAAGGTTGTTCCATCTTTTTTTCCGGGAATCGTGTTACGTAAGAATACTAATTAAGTTAAGATAATAATACTAATAATAAAGGGCTGCTTCGCTAGGGCCTATAAATAGAAGCTTCTCTCTATTTGACAAAGTAGAAGTCGGAAAGAAAGTTAAGAGAGATGGATGATATGGAGATCTATAACAGACTGGCGATCCTTCCACAAGAAATCCAAGCCGCGGAAAACGAAAAGCTCCACTGGGAGCAAATGCTTGGGTTGTTCTGGGAGCACCCGCCTGCTCTGGATCCAGAGGTCGTAGGCAGGCGGATGCAACTTTTACGGGACCGCATTCGCGGTCTGGAACACAGGATTTCTGGTCTCCTGCAGGAGCAGAACTTCCTAATTGTGTGTGCTATCGAACACGGTCGCCAGCGCCACTAGAACCACTCTCTTCTAATATTTAAATAAGGAGTCCGTCGACCCAAATGCATGGCTTTCTTTGTTCTCTTTTTTTCTATTTCTATGGTTCACGTACTATGTTATTAGTTCACTTTGTATTGTGTGGGGGTCTACGGTGTGTGTAGGCTTCCTATTTTATGTATGCTTGTAATGCTTCTGCTTTGTAAAATATTCCTTTTATTTAATATCCGGTCTTCATCTTCCTTAGATTAGATGCTACTTCCTTCGTCTAACGCACTGCCCCACAGATAATCAAAGTCTGTAATAGCGGACGATTCTATCAAACCCTAAAGTAGAAGAAAAAGTAGAAGAAAACCTACGAAACCATAAAGCTTCCCTCCTGTTTGGTAACAAACAGAAAGATACCATTGATATCATTGGACACTAAAGGGTAAAACTTTGCTTTGTGCTGTTCACATAGTCGACTGGGAAGTATACCGGAAAATCTCATTAATCTTAGTATGGAAGAGTTTTCTTTTTACGAAGCGAGAGGAAAAGAGTCACCGGCAAAGTCTTAACTAAACCCTGAAAGCCTCAATCTTCACTTCCTTCAAGGCCTTCTCATTAGTAGGGGCCGATCTGACTCTGCAGTGTCGCTAAGCAGAATCTTCTTTCCATCCGCTAATGGACCTATGCTCGACCATCAACTCTGACATCCATAAGTAGATTGATTAGGAGGCATCTTCTCTTTCCTTGTACGTTCCAGCTCGCTTCGTCTGCTTCAGGAAGAAGGTATAAAGTGTATCTACCTTCAACAGCACATCACTACATACCAACATTAGCCCTAACATCTCGTTAAGCCACCCACACCGAGATCGACAGTCAAAGGAAGAAGGAGATATTTCCGGTTACAACTCAAAACGACACTGTTTCACTAAATGAACCAAAACTGGGCCAACACAAGGCTCAGCTCTCCTATGACTACAAGACATAAGCCCAAGACGAGTTTTGTCTACAAACCGAAGCCCAAAGTCTCCTCTGTCTTATTTATCACTTAAAACAAAACCAGAGCTGAAGCCATGAACGTACAGCGACGTCATTCTCTGCCACAGTACAGCGGCTCAAATCCCACTTCTAACCGTTACCATACGCTCCAAGCTTTAGAGATCTGCTAAGATGAAGACACGTAGCATTAGAGAAGGCTTCACCTCAAATTTTGTATTAAAAACAGGGAAACAATTATTAAGAGATGTTAAGCCGAAATGAAAGAAGAAATTCATAATCTTTCCTCATTGAGCATTTATTACCTTTGCTTACAAAGGGAAGACCCTCTTCAAAGAGAGTGCAATGACTTTCTGGTGAGACTTTCCGTTTCACAGTTCCTGAATCAACAAAGTTTTCCTTTTCTCTTCGATTTGTTGAGTCTCGGATCACTTTTCTTCCTCAACAATGGCGAAACGGAACTAGAAATCGAGAAAGAAGAGATCGGCATCACCACCAGTTTCACCTGAGCATACTCCGCTCTGGAAGTAACCTTACCTAGTGGATCAAGGTTTTCTACAGCTCAGATCCTCCCCAGCACACTCCAATGGTTTGTGTTGCCGATCGCAGCTTCGTTGTCTCAGATTCACCAGATAATGTTTCTAGCCCTTATTATCTTCGGTGATCATCCGGGTCTGGCTCAACTCTTAATGGATCTAACTATGCTGGACTTTGTATATGTTGACTGAAGCGCTCTTTTATTGATGGTAGTCTGCCTCGTCCTAGCCTAGATGATCTTATTATAAGTTATAAGATCTGGGTAAGGTGTAAGAGTATGGCGAAATCCTGGATTATGAATACTAGAGATATCTCGATCTTATATATGCAAGATACGGCAACGGAAGAAATTAAGGAAAAAAGGTTATAGCTCTCAAGTTCCAGTCTGAGCTACTGAATGATCCAAAATGAAAAGAAAGATTTTTAGCTTTAACCAAAGAATAGACGAAAAAAGAGGTCCGAAGGTGCTTTAGCAACGAGACTGATACCTCCGTCAAACCTACGTCGGGGAGGAAGCAGCAAATCACTTGAGGGAGATCCTTCTTCAGCCACTAGGTCAGGTGCAGAAGTCTAAGTGGAGTACCGGCAATTCGTTTTCAAACATAGGAAAGGTGCTGTCGAGCACACTGCTTTTCTTTTTACCTTTATTCCTAAGAGCAAAAGAAGGTAAACGACAAATCACACTCCTATGCTTTGCTTGCATTAATTCTTGGAATTGCTGGGGTGGCATGACCAGAGTAATCTATGCCCTCGCTCTACTGCTTATGTTCAGATTCCTAAGCTGGCAGAATTCTATCCTGAAAATTGCTTCACCAGGAAGTAAAGTTCTTTCCGTTCCTGCTTTTTCTTCGAGTTGAAGGAGCCTTTGGTTTCACCGTTTTACGCTTTGAACCTGGACCTGCTTTCTTTCTTCAGCACAAGCGCACACTCCCAGCGAAGTAGCCCCCGCAGCCTCCCGCAGCCCCGTAGCCTCCCGCAGCCTCCTTTGACGGAGGTTTGACGGAGGTGGCGAAGCAACCCTAGCGAAGCAACCTACTTTGACGTAGGTCTTTGACGAGGGGCTTTGACGCGGGTTTGACGGAGGTGACGAAGTAACCCCTTGAGGGTGTGGGCTTGAGTAAAGCAGCAAATTTGTTTCACTAGCAAAGCAATTGTCCGAATGAAGCGTCTCATCTTTATCACAAATGCTACGAATCCAGAGACTTCCTCTGCATCATCATCCTCGTCTGTTTCGCTCTCGCTCCAAGCAAACCAATAAGGGAGTATTCACACATTCAGCTTTTGTGTGCCCCTAGCGAAGCAACCTTTGCATTAAAAACATTTGAAGTCTCTTCTCTAAAAAAGGGCAGTGCTCAGCTTTGCCATATCCCTACACTGTTGTTCTCCCTTCTTTGACACACGATCACGATTTGTTGTTGTGTTCTGTGTAAAAGGGTTTTTCCTACTTTGTCCATTCTTCTTTACTACTTTGCCAAAGTTTCTAGCAAGCAGTGTGCTGCCGATTGAATCTTCAATATCTCTCTTGTTGTCTTAGTGTGTGCTGCAGCAATGCTTTTTCTCGGACTTCTCAGTCTCCATTTCATACGCTTGTAGGTGACCTACAACAACATCAAACGCAAGGGTATCTGTGTCATTCATGGCTTGCGAAGGGCTGCTTCGCCGGGAGTGTGCTACAGAACAGAAGCTTTTTTACTTTTGTCTTTGTCTTTCATTTTGAGCAGCATTGGCAAAGCACAGATGAATTGTTCAATGGTCTCTCTTTCCTCCGTGAAGCCAGCAGCATATCAATACGAGATCTCTTTACACTTGTCAACCCTTCTGTAGGATATCCCAAGCATCTTTGGCTGATTCACCCTTGAATGTGTCACTTGCGATTGCTGACAGTGCTTTGCTGTTATACTTTCGACTTCTTCTTCTCAGCGTCTGTCCATTTATCACTATCCTTTTCTTGCCCTGCCGCTTCTACTCCTTTCACCCTTTCTCCACAGCATACCATGCGTCTTCATAAATCCCTCGGTGCATCTTCACCTTCTTTTATAGTTCCCTTTCTCAGATTGGTCGATGCACAGCAATCAATTCCTTAGATTCCCGCAGTGTGCTGATCCTCACCTGTTGTAAGTAGTCTTGGTATTTGGTCGGTAAGTAAAGGTACGGAAAGAGAGGGATTCGAACCCTCGGTAAACAAAAGCCTACATAGCAGTTCCAATGCTACGCCTTAAACCACTCGGCCATCTCTCCTACATTATGACCCAGAAACCTCGAGTGAATAGCGAGTCATTTATATTCTTGCAGTAAAGGTACAACCACAAACAATCTATTAAAAATGGAAAACCTTTTAGTCAAAGAAAGATCTTCCTTCGAAGAAAAAAACAATAAGAATTGTTAAAAAAACAAAAGCACTCTTTCTATTCATCTTTGTCAAGACGACGATCCCGTTATATTATTATATTTATACCGGATTTTGCCAATGAATTGGAACGCGAATCAACTACTCCCTTCATGGTCACATAGTCATTACAGAATTTTTTTTCAGGTATATATGTCTTTCTTAATTTCATATTGGTAGTACCTATTTTTCTATATAAATTCTTTGTGGTTTTTACCGCCCGCCGGTGCGCTTATCGCCTTTTTTTTCCTCCGTTCACTTTCTCCTTTATCTTCTTCCTACCTTGCGGGGGTGACTTAGGCGCTAGGGTTAATACCATATTAGATCGAATAACTCCTTACCTTTTTTCAAGAGAAGCCTGATTCTAGTCAGGATTGAAAAGATAATGACGAACCTTAAATGAAAGGTTGGTCCAATCTGAGTGCTTATTGCCTTCTTCTTCGCCTCTCCTCTTCCGCCCGAGCTGATCCGAATTCTCCTCTTAGTATAGGATTGTTAATAACTTGACTTAATGGTTATAGTGTAAAGGTAGTTCTATATTTTTTGTCTTTCTTTATCAGAGGTTTTTTCCTTAGGCCTTGGGGGGGCGGGGCCTCTTTTTTGATTTTTTAATAAAAAAAGGGGGAGAGGGACCCTTTTTGATTTTTGAAGTACAGCCCTACTCTATAGTGGAGTTATCTTTTCCCTATCTAAGCTATATCAACATAGCAAACTAGAAAACTTATCCGCTTGTCAATTCTTGGTGTAATATGTAAATGATTGGTGTCAGAATTTTTCACTGATCAGGTGTGATCAGTCTCATCCGTGTAAGAATTAGGAATTCCTCTTCCAACTCGTCCCAGAATGGGCGTTATGGCAAAGAACAAGAAGAAAACCAAAGGAGAAATTTGTCCAATAGTAACAAATGGTGCCTCCACAGGTTGACATCCGATCCAACCTAGTAGTAAGCAATCCGCCAAAAGCAACCAAAACATTCCTTGGTGAATCGGTCGAAAACTTGAACTACGCACATACATACTTTTAAAAAAAGGTAAAGCCAAGAGACATATAAAAACTGGTGCTATTGCGGCTACACCTCCCGCTTTGTCAGGTATACTACGAAGAATGGCATGGATCGGTAGGAAATACCATTCCGGCACAATATGAGGCGGGGTGGACATCGGATTAGCAGGTATATAATTGTCGGGATGTCCCAAAACATTAGGAGCATAAAAAATCCAAATAGAAAAAAAGATAGCAAAAGCTACCCAACCAACTAGATCCTTGACATAAAAATAAGGGTAAAAAGCTATTTTATCCATCTCAGAATGTACACCCAATGGATTATTTGATCCATATTGATGCAATGCGGCCAGATGAAGAAGACTGGCGCCTACTAAAATAAAGGGGAGTAAATGATGAAGACTAAAAAAACGATTTAAGGTGGCATTGTCCACGGAGAAACCACCCCAAAGCCAAGTCACTATGGTATCTCCTACTACAGGTATGGCGCTAGCTAAGCTTGTAATTACTGTAGCTCCCCAAAAGCTCATCTGACCCCAAGGTAGTACATATCCTATAAAAGCTGTCACAATCATTAATAGGAAGATTACAACTCCAAGACACCAAACAAATTCCCTAGGACTGCTATAACTCGCATGATATAGACCACGAAAAATATGAAGGTAAACCACAATAAGAAACATACTTGCCCCATTAGCATGCATATAACGGAGCAACCAGCCCCCTTCAACATCTCTCATAATGTGTTCTACGCTGTTGAAAGCTAAATCCACATGAGGTGTGTAATGCATAGCTAAAAAAACGCCAGTCACTATCTGAATGACTAAACAAATACCAGCTAACGGACCGAACCCCCACCAATAACTAAGATTGCTCGGGGTTGGATAATCTACTAAATGCTGATTAAGTGTGGAGGATATAGGTTGTTTAAGAAGAGAGAATCGTTGGTTCCTTATAGTCATTTCTCTTTCCTATCGTGACAACTCTTGTTCACCCACCTTTTTTTTTGCGTTCTAGGGCCCTAAAATATCCTCAAATATATATATTGATATTTGAGCCTTTCTTTGACTTTTGAAGGATGGAGGGGGCGAATTAAGCGTCGACGTTTTTAGAATTCTTTCTCCTACACACCTTTGCCCTCTTTCACCGAAGAGGAAAGAAGAATCTTTCAAGCGGGCAGAGACCTAAATTTCTTAGATTCATTCCTAAGCTTGCTTTGTCGCAGCAAGATGGATTGGATGATCAGTCCGAGAGTGCTGGAGAGAAGAGAAAGCGGTCAAAACTTCTCTGATTCGGTCACCGAGCAGTCGGACAACCCTTCAGTAACCCAGGATGACCCGAGAGAAGATCTCGATCTCGTCCACCAAGCGGGACAGCGGAGTGCGATCCTTAAGCAATTGGAGGTTCTCGCTCATCTCTTGGGATCCATATCATCTGAAAACTTTTCCTGTTACATTAGCATAGCTAAATTTGAATAGGATGACTCAGCGTCAGGAAAAGTAAGCCCCCCCCTTTGCCTTGATTGAATTTGGCTTCGCTGCGCTCTGAATCAATCAATAAGCTTATTGATTGGATTCATCCCATTTCATTTGGGCGAGAGGTCCGAAGGAACAAAGGAGCTCGACTGTAAGGAGAGGAACGAGAGTGAAACGAGAGGGAGGCTGGGCTTATCCATGGGACTTGCCTTGGCGGTTAGACTCTCTTTTAACACATCCTCGAATTCGTCTCGTCGGTTGGTTGATTCTCGAAATAACCTCTTGAGAAAAAAAAAAGGTCCATCAGGTTTTGCCCTGCCATCTCCGGCGAGGCTCCATATCCGTGAGACTGGATCACTGTAATTCACGGAAGTCCATTTGGACCTCTCCTTTTAGTCGAGTCATTTATACCTCTCGGGAGTAGGGGCTTTGTTCTGGGGGGGCCGACTTGCGCTGGTTTAGAAGGGAGAGAATTTCATAAAGTCACTCTCTCTATCTATCCTTAGAAGTAGGGCGATAGAAAGTCAATATGAGATTTGCGTTGGTTTTTCCAACGAAACAAAGCATTATCATTCGGAAGGCTCAGTCCCAACTCGGACTTCCATGATGGGAAGAACCTCCGCACTACGGCGCTCCAATGAACAAGAGTTCTCCGCCTTAGTATATTTAGAAGAGTGGTCGGGAGTTACATTCGTAACTTAATGTTATGTTCACGCATTATATCTTTCTTTCCAAGAGTACTACCTGTACGTAGTCTATGTATGGGGAGCATACTTGACAGGAAATGAAATAGACACAAGCGGTAGAGAGGTCCCCCACTTCGATTCCCGCCCCGTTCGCATCTCCGATCCAAGATAAGGGTTAAATACGTTAGGTCTTTTCGGTCCGGAGCCGGCTGGTAATGGGCTTACTTACCTTGCTTGTGGACCAGCTGCGTAACTAACCTTTCTTTGTTCTATTGGTTTGGTGGTTGCTACCAAGACGATTTCTTTATGCCCATCAAAGAACCTCGAGATGCTAATCCACGAAAAACGATACGAGAAATTCGAAAGAACTCAGATACAGAACGAGGGCGACCCGTGGAAATACATCGGTTTCTGACTCGTGCAAAGGAACTATTTCTTGGCAACTTGGACAACTTATAACGATGTTTGTCCCGCATATCACTAGGAAGATCGGGATCTTTACAAAAGGCTTTATAAAGCTTTCGTCTCAATTCAAATTTAGCCGCGAGCAATCTACGTTTGTGATCTCTACTATTTCGCTTCTCCGACATCTTACTGAGTTTCCCCCTCATCTTTTTGCAAAAAGCCGCTCCACGGTGGTAAAGTCTCATCTTGTGTGTTGGCCGAAGTGATAATAGTCACATTGAACCCTCGAATATGTTCGAAGATCTCGAAATGATCTTCCAGTTCCGGGGAGAATTCGCAAAACTCCGTTTCCATCGAGAATTGAATGGAGTTTTTCCGTATTTCGACCGGAAAATCTAACAGAGACATTACTGTCGAGATTCTGACCGAAAAATTAGACATTCCATGCCCTCGGAGAGTGCTTTGTCGTGCTAGGTCACTTACATATCCTTTGTCTTTATTTGACCCCAAGAATGGATTAGATCGAAAGGACTTTCCTGTCGAACCCCTTTGTGTCTGTATGAATTTCTGACCGCGCGGAATCTCCATAGCCAATTTTCCATTTTTTATTATGAAATTATAGGGTGCCTTTGGTACTACTCTTATTTCACACGATCCAGGAACTTCCATAACGTTGGCGTGATTCGGTTTGAGCAACGGATCTTGACGTGATACATCTTCGTAATGAAAATTGAGTGGAAACATGAGTTGGCTTTTACAGTATCTATAGAATAAGCTGACTCCTCCTACTCCTCCTTTCCGAAAAGATCATCCTTGGTCCTTTTGACATAAGAGGTTCCGCCTTTTTGTCTTTATTTTCATCTTTCTTTATATTACGAAATATCTCTTTTCTCTTTCTTTTTTCTTCGATTTGACGCCCCCTCTACTCTATAAAGAGAAAGACTGCCGACTTCGCCAGCCTCGCTCCGTACCGATTTCCTCCTGCTTCGTGCGCCAGCCCGAACTGATCCGATGATGGTAAGAAGACTGACTCCATCTGTCTCTGAGATCCGAGAATAACGTATGAAAAAGATATCCGGAAATCTATTCGCATTTCCGGGAATATTAACGTAAGACCTTTTGCCCTGGGTTTCCACGAATATTAATGATTTTCATTCTCTTCCGGAAAGAGACTCCCCTGGCTATGTTTACGAGTTGACTAGCTCAAATAGCTGGACTGCCATAAAATAACCTTTCTTTTTTCCCATGGTACTCGCCGCCTACTATACTGAAACTCCTGGATCCGCAAACGGAGCCAATCATTCTAACGAATCTAGAAGAATATGCTCAAGGGTCTCTCTTTTGCTGATTGAAGAAGGTAGCTTGCTTACTTTAACTTGGTAAGCAAGTTGGGTCGATATTCTTAGCCGAGCATCCCCCTCATGTTTTTACTGAGGTGCACTCGATCTATTTAAAGTAATTCTCACTTCACTTGTCCCTCGGAGGGGGGGAAGAGGCGAAGAAAAGAAAGAAGCGCTCTAGCTCTCACTTGAAGTACTGGAATGAAAAAGGCTCGGTCAACGGGATCAAAGATGCTCTTATTTCGCCAAGTCCATAAGGCATATAAAAATAGGATTGACCACACCAGCCAGATTTCATGCAACTGTGGCTTCTCATGAATGTTTTCATTTTCGCGAAGGGGGGATTGTTGCCAAAGTCTAGGTCTTTGGTTCCGTCCTGACAGCTGAGGAAATGATTCTGACAGCGGCAAATGGCTGAAAACTGGCTATTTTTAAGGTTTGAGGCAAAAAAGGCTTATCCATTCCAGAAAGAGTAGTGGCACAAACTCAACAGCGATGACAAGTAAAGTCAGAATGAGAAGAAAAAGGCGGTCGACCACAAGCCGACCATTAGTCAAGAGGGACCGAAACTCAAGTAATTCATTTTTTTCATCTCAACTCCCCAGGTGACCACCTTAGCATTTTCAGTCTTGTCGAGGAAGGTCCCTGGCGGATACTTTAGATAGGCAAACTAAAAAAATTCATTAAGGTGGGGTACTCGAAAAAGAGCAGCCCCGCTTACAGATTTGTTGAAAAGGGACCACAAGTGGCCCTGGTCTGAGACGTGCCAAGCAGTTTTCGTTACCAACCCAAGAGCAGAAGCAGGTGCAGCAACCAAGGAAGCAGCAATGAATGGGTTCAGCTCCTGTACCAAGAGAAGAGGGGAGAAAAGGATTCACCTTCCCCTTTCTTACATGAACCAAAAGGAAGGGGCTTATTGACCTAACTGAGAAGGAGACAGAAAGGGATCACCTGACCTTATCTTGAGTGAGAGAGGCGTTCGTTAATCTTTTTTTTATCCGGAATTTTTCCTTCTTTTTTCGTTCAATTGGTGGAAATCAAGACAAAAAACCGGGCACACGATGGCTGGATCATCCCCTAGTGAACCGGGATTAGGTAGGTGGAATAGTGCAACTAGGGCGGGAGGCTAGTAAGACCTATGAGAAGCATTTGGCGCGAGTTAGAGTGACGATCATGCTTTTGAGAGTGAATGTCCCGCATAAGTGGAAGTGGTTGGAACGGTTTCCTATTCCTATCGAGCAGCTGAGCCAGTGAGAGCAGTCGAATCAGTCTAGTCCTTCTTGGTTTCATCATCGGAAATCGCAAGATTGGGTCGAGCGGCAAGTCAACTTGGTGCTGTCAAGGCGGTTGAGAAGTCTCGTAACGGAATGGCTAGAAAGAGAAAGGCTCTTTTCTCTTCGCGATGAATCAATCTTTTTTCCTTCAAAAAACTGGACTTTAGATCATCTTGTGACCTCTACTTATGCCGCACGTAAGGCATAAAGATGGCAAGGATTCTGAAACCTTTGCCAGAACCCTTCCCCTGTCACTTCTATAAAGATCCCCGGCGTGAGAGACTTCTGCAAGTTGATCTCCACACAAAGCCTTGCGGAGGACCTCTTTTTTAGCTTAGCTGTATGCTCATCCAATTTCCCACCGCCGCTCGAGGATAAAAAGAATAACATGAATAGACAGTGGACGTCTTTGCGTGCTTTGCTTAATCTGGTTTGGTTGAGAAGTAAGGTAGGACAGAGCCGCCGTTTGAGCCCAAACTATAGAGGTCGTTTCAGTGGGTGTCCAGTGAATAGAAAAATACCTTTACCAGGAACAGACCGCCTTTTCTTTTAGACGACCGAGAAGAAGAAGCCAAGATTACTCTCGAATAAAGAAGGAAAGAGGGTTGTGACTCAAATGGATCGTTGAAAGACTGAGTCTAGGACTTGGTTGAAGACTTGCGGGGAAATAAGTATGCGGGAGGAAGTAGCTCCAGATAATGAGCAGTAGGAGGAAAGTAAAGTATTGGAGCAAGAGGGGAGAAAGATTTCTACTAACTAAACTGCAGGGGCCTATGAGAGTTCAAGCCTTCTTTTCAATTCTATACAGGGAATTCAGTTGTGAGAGAGGTCATCTCGGTCTTTTACTTATTAAAAAATTAGAAGCTACAGCAAAAGAGGTTCACTCCACTCAGGCTATCCCGACTGCAAGAATGAAAGAGTAAATCTATCTTAGTCAAGGCGCTCGCTCTGCCACAAAGGGAGGAGCTGGTTAAATAGAAATATAAAAGAGATGTTTCCAATTAAACCATAGATGTCCACTTCATACTTAGAGTATTCGATTTCGGCTTGCTTGGGTTCATTCAAGGCATCTTCATATCTATTAAAGAAATCAATCAGCTCCTAATTAGGTCCCCCAAGGCGAGCGAAGTGACGTTTTTCTTCCCTCCGAAAAAAAAATTTATAGAACCCGATGCATAACAAGAAAAGAAAGAATAGTAGTGGTGCCTGCGCGCAAACAATCTGAGAACTTAGCTCTTGTAAAGGTGGGCGTTCCTACGCTCTAAGCCCATATCTCAGATGCATGCCATGCCCATTGGAATAGCCCATCACCAGGAAGCCTTTTATCCATTTAGCGCAGTTCCCCTTTCCCTCTCTTCTTATATATATCAACCGAACATCCTAAAAAAAGGAAGAAGTGCGCATTTAGCTGTGCTTCTAAGGGACGATCGGAGCTCCGGGAAGCTTTTTCGTTGCAGAATCGAAAAACCATGCCGAATTCAGTCGCGGATGCTGGAAGGAAGAGGAAGAGAAACCCTAAGCTCTTCTCCTTCCATTCGTTCTGCGATCCAGATTGCCCCGTTATCTCATCGGAATCCTTCCGAGACAGAATAAGGGTTTTTCTCAGGGAATTTGCAGAGGTGGAGGACTACAATATCCGTTCAATGCCTGTTTGGTGTACTCTTCTGGTTCAAGGGAACAAGGGAGGTCTCTTCGTCCCTCTCTACACCATCGAAGAAGACTGTCAAGCATTCCGATTAGAGCCTTATTGCGATCACTGTAAATGTTGAAAAAGAAGTTTTCGTTCTTGGTTGTCTCGAATTTAGGGTTTTGAGACTACGAATTTCGAAACTCCTGATGTGCTTGTTTCTTGTTCTATAGGTTGGAGCAATCATTTTGTGTATCCAGAAGGAGGTACCACATCATAATTCCGGCAGACGATGAGTGGAAAAAGCCTCTGAATGAAAACGCTTTAGATATTCAGAGCCATCTCCTGCATGGAATGGTCCATTTGAACGGATTCGGTCACTTGCTCGGTATCAATGGGATTGAAGGTGGGTCCAAGCACCTTCATGGGAGAGAGATTATGGATCTTTGGGATCGTATTTGTACTAACCTGCATACTCGGTAAGTTTTGCCCTAAAAAATTGCTAAAACTCGAAGTTAGGTTTTACCCCCAAAAAACGATGCTAGGTTAGTAATTCGATGGAAAATAAACAAATCGGATAGACCTGTTTATCCTTCTTGCGAGAAACCAATTTGGGTTGGCTTGAAATCTGACGATATTTGAGAACTTGGCGGTTTGTTTGGGTTAACCTGATTAATGTTCAGTTTATCTCTTATGATGAGCGATTTTAATGTTGCTTTTGTAGGAAAATCACTCTGTAGGATGAATCACAAAAGAGGTCAATGGATCTTAGGCTATTGTATGGAGTTGCTTATGGTCATTCGTGGTTTGGTAGATGGGGTTACCGCTTTTGCAGTGGGAGCTTTGGCAAGGGATGATGATGGCGAAAGGATGGATGGTGGCTTGTGATGTTTGTGAAATTTGGCAACATACGCGCGTCCGGTGGCTCTATACTTGGCTCCACCGTGCAAGATGGTACGCCCACCCATATTGGGCTTTCATTGAAAGAGGCTCGAGTCTTCATTTGTAGGACTTTCCGCATTTAAAAAATTTCGTATGAGATGCGAGCCTAGCGTTTCAAAGACGGCCGGTTTTTTTGGATCAAGGTGAGCTTAACGGCTAAATGGCCGCCGCATCTGTCCTGTATGATATGAAAACCTATATAGGCTCTCTTCAAGAAAACGGAAGTAAGAATTCATTTCACTGCTATATATTCTTTCTTCTTTACTAAAGTAAAGAAGAAAGCCTATAAATTGATTTAGGCGAATTGGACGGAAAAAATGACACTGGGGAGTTGGCTTAGAATTTTAAATAGTAGTAAGAAATGAAACAGATCAAAAAGGCTATTTTACGAGAATTCGTTTTGATTGACATAAGACAAAGCGCCGCTAGGATCCTTGGGTCCGACGTCGAAGCACGTCTCTCACAAAGGTTTTGTTGCCGGTCAATTGTCGTAACCGAACGACGGGGGTTTCCAAACCAATCTTACTTCGCCTATCGAATTGGGCTTTGGTCAAGCGATGCCTCTAAACACACATATAAAAAGGTGACTAAATACCTCTTTCTTGAAGTTTCCCCAGAGTACAGTACTTCGAGGCCCGGGCATTCCGACCGGCGGAATAGGCATTCATATAATCCATTTAGCCATCTGAGGCACCTCTATTGGATGAGTTGACCTCACCTCTTTCATTCAGATCTGCAGAGACAACTGGAACAGAAGCTGCACTGGAAGAGGTAGCTAAGCCTGCCGAATCTTGGGAATTCCAATCTGTTACCGACCTCCGTTGAAAATAAACCAGCAGCTAACTGCTGAGTAAGAAGGGCAGGGTCGGTACTGTGTAGGTGGAACAAAGTAAGGTCGAGAGTCGCGAGTCAAGAAAGGAATTTTCTTAGCACCAAAGGATTATAAGTTAGAGTTAGACGATGGTTCAGATGTTATGAAGCACAAGGGTGCAGGTAAAGACTACGTCACTGAAGAGTGGTTTGAAGAACAATACAACAAGATCCCTGCTCGGACAGTAACTGGTCGAAAAGCCTCTGCTAAAGATCGTCTTCCTAGCAAAATGACATTCTCCTAACTGAGAGAGTCAAGGGCAGCTCTTACCCTGCCAAGCCAATCTAGATGTCTTACGCATAACACAAGCTAAGCCGCTTCCAGTGAAAGCAGTAGTGAGGTAGCTCAATAAACCTAGCAAACACCGGCTAGATAAGTGGGGCAGGCGCTAACTCAGGGGATTCTTTGTCGATAGAAGGCATTCGCGAAAGTCGCCGATGAAGAGAAGCTTTACTAAAAGAGGGCTTCTCATTATGTGGATACAAAGGCTTCAAGTGGTGCGGTTCCCACAGGAATTGCAAACACCTGAAGAGAGCGGGTCCAACCCGATACGATATCCTTCTTTCTAGGGAAAGAAGTATTCATAGTCCAATCCATTACAGCCCGGCAGTCTAACAGGCGTAGATCACACTGGAACTGGAGTAGTGGAACTAGCACGACGAACAATGCTCGGCACTCTGGTCAAGTGAGCCCCTCTCATTCTCTATAATCCCTATAGTTGCCCTGTATAAGCATTCTTAATATGCCCTCTCAGGCTAATGAAAGCAAAAAAAAGCAGAAGGCCCTTACTACACTAAGCGCTACGAGAGCCCCCTATACGGAAGGAGACTCTATTTGGTCAAAGTCATTTTCCAGAAGAGATCAAGTCGTTTACTTCTTATTTGTGACTCTTGCCAACAATTAGTTCTGTAACTGGCACTTGACTCGAACCGCTTGTCTAAATACTGGAAAAGAGGGAATTGATTCAAGATCCCCTTGTGCCCTACAACCCTCGAGGCTTTGAAGTCCATAGCGCCCGATTCGATCACTCTATCGAGTAGAAGTCCAGGGATGCTTCAATCGATTCTTAACACCTTGAAAACTCCCTTCTTTATTTTTGATGAGAAGGCAAATTTTGAGCTTTCTCGGCTTAACGACTCTTTCTTCGAACCTTTTGGTATGTATTGCCCCATAACTATAGATCAGATCCACCAGACGAGAAACTCAATTCCGCACTGCTGCTGAGTCGTCGGACTTATCCACCAAGGGATTCGTGGAATTTCTGTGAATTGCGTTGGGGGAAATCTACCAAAGCTAGGCAGATAGATAGACTCCTTTCCCGCTGCTAAGGGAGAGCAAGAAAGAAAATCAAATTCTTGTTTTTTAATTAGCGCCTCCTTTTGGGTATGCCGATACTAAGAGTCCTCTCACTACCAACCAGCAGACATCATCTGGCTGGGTCTTGCCGGTATCAACAACGAGAAAAAAACAACCAAATGGAAACAGCAACTAACTATGACTCTTGGCCCAGACAACGTCCTAGGCGTAGGGTAGATCGGAGCAAGAGGGAACGCCTAGACGACGTTTTTATTCCTGGGCTGCTGTAAGTAGATCGAGAGGTCGTTCCGCCCCTTGTCCCCGAAGATGGGTAATATGTTCTCAAAAAATGTTGCTTCAATCTGACCTAGCTGGCGAGCGATCCCAGTTCGCGGCAGAGAACAAGACAGCAAGCGAGCGTACCTTTGTTCGCTTCTTCTCCACCAAGCACGGAAGTTTAAGGATAACTGTAGGTCGGTGGCTACCTAAGGAAACTCCGATTCGATCTGCCCCCCGGCTGGGAGGCATTTACCTCATCCCGATCACAAGGAGAGGTTCACCATGATGGGGGTACTTCTAATTTTCCTTTCTGGAAAGAATGAAATGCATAGGGGACCATCCTTTTGTTGCGGCATGCTCCTCAGATTTACGGATTCGCAGGGGGCGGAACGACCTACTTAGTTGACTGACAATGACAAAGGCTTGCGAAACTAAGTAGGGCCTTTAAAATTGAATCTTTAGTAGTCTATCAGTGGTGCGAAGAGAAACATATCTTTTTATGACTTCTACTTATGGATCCCGGTCCGGAAAAGTGAGCGACCAGGTTTATAAAGACTGGTTCGAAAGGCGCGTCTAGCCCTCTTGATGAATGAAAGAAAGGGTTTCTGAGCCCTAGCCCTGTAAGCCCACACCTGTGTAGAGTAGATCGTTCAACACCTGCGGCACAAACCAATTTTTGACCTATTGGTCCTAGTCTCATAGGCGACCGAACGGCCGCCCCCTAATTACTAGACCGACCCGCTATAATAATTCCATAAACACCTAGCGAAGATATGGCAAACAAATAAAGTAGCCCTATGTTCGGATCTGACAATACCATACCATAATCAAAAGGTACAACGGCCCGAGCGACCAGACTTAACATAAATGTAGCCACTGGAGCCATTCTAAAAAGGAAAAAATTAGCACTACTTGGTGAAATAGGTTCTTTTAGAATCAATTTCGAACCATCTGCTAGAGGTTGTAACAATCCGAACGATCCCACTACATCAGGACCCTTTCTACGTTGCACAAAAGCCATTACTTTACGTTCAGCTAGCACTAAAAAGGCTACTCCTAGTAGAAGTGGTAGAATTATTCCAAGTATTTCAGCTGGAACAGCTATGTACGTTTTCGATTTTTTATTTACTCATGATCTGGCCTGGTCGACCCAATCATGATATTGAAGGATGGGACCTTTTCTCGAAAAACTCCCGATACCGAGAAGAGTTGAAGATGGTGCAACATTGAATCCTCTTACCTTACTTCGAATGGAATCTTAGCCCGCCTCACTTGCTTTCTTTACTGCATAAGGGCATAAACAAAGTCAAGGGATTGATGAAATTACTCGACTAAAAAGAGAGGTATTTATTACTCGAGCACTTGTTGCGAGAGGTCCAAGGTAATTTCTTACTCTTATAAAAGAGGGAACTCGACTGAAAGGGGAGGAGAAAAAGAAGCCTCCATAGGGGGTGCCGACTCCTATGACTACTCAATCGATTAGCATAAACTAAAGGAAGAGGTGGGGTTAGCCGAGGAATTCAGTGAAGTTTCCCAATCTACAATCCTAGCCCCCCTAGCAGGTAACCATTCTCTACTCACTTCTTGGGGCACTTGGTACTAAAACCCCACTCGGGGAAGGAATCGAAAGATAGTGAATGAGAAAACAAGTGAGGGTAGTGAGACTTCAAATCTTCGAGTAGAATCGGTTTGTTTGCAAATGCCCAAGCTGTGGCACTGATGACTTTGTTACCTTTTCCCGATTCTTTGAATATTGATTATGCCTTTTTCCTTTCCATCTCCCTTTCCTTTCCATAAATGATTTATTTGCAATTGGGTAGTAAAAGTGACTTGTTTCCAAAGATAGGGATAGGGGTCGCAAGGAATAAGTCGTTTTCTCAGGATCCGGTCCCTTCCCCCTTTATTTGCAGAAGTGTAGTACCTGTCTAATGCGGTAACTGATCTCATATCTCACATCTCGATCTCTCTCAATGGAAGCTATCTTGCTCAGTTTAGGGCTAGGTAGGGGGATGCACTCATTGCTGCTCTCCGGACCTTAACTTAAAAGAAGGTAGCTCAAGCAGAATCCGAATCGGCTAGCTCTCATTTATTATATGGTGGAAAACAGCCTGTAAGGCATTCTTCCTTGTGATTCATCTCGCGTCCTATGTACACACGTACTTGTCTCGTTTCGAGTGCTAGGACCAAACAAATCCGAAGAATTCTACCAATACCAATAAGATCTTAACCAGCCATTGAGTAGTATCTCTTGTTTATTCAACGGATCGACCAGAGAGGCCATTCTGCAACCTGAAAAGCCTTATTTTATTCTTTCTACCTATTCTATGCGTGCGTCTCGATAATCTTTTAGAAGAGCTTCCATGCCTATCTTATAGGTCCCAATTCAACTGCACCCGCTATAGCATTTCAAATAAGTGGTTATTGAGTTCACGGAACACAAACAGAATCTGAAAGTTCAGATAGCAAGACAGTGAACAGTTATCAGTGTGACCATGAAGCTGGGTGAGAGTGTGTAGCGAGGGATATTGCGATTGGCCGAAGACTAAAGCGAAGAGTGAATGAGAAGATCCTAAAGAGTGACTCAGGACCGGACGTTAGAGTTGTGGTGTGAGAAAGCAGATATGCGCCAATGGCTGGAAGGTGGCTACACGCCTCAAAAAAGAGATTGACTGGGCAAGGAAGTCGAATCTCGGAGTTAGTTCAAGCTTTCAGAGCGGTAGTAAGAAAGACAAGAGAAAGGTAAGATGCCGTGGTGATCTAAGCCGTCAACGAGCAATTTGTCTCAGTTGAATCCAAAGAAAGAGGGCGAAGAAACTCATTAATTCATTGATGAGGGCTAGGCCCGAGAGAAAATAAATATGAAAGGGAAGGAGATATTCAGGTGGGTCGAATCCATAAGGTCATGATCGAGTTAAGCTTGCGCTTACGTTTTACAGCATTGAGAACTTCGAATCATCCTCCACAACTCTAACCTCACAATCCAATCTTTTCTAATTCTCTTTTTAGCTGTGATTTTAATGTCTTTGTCTTCAACCTCCCTGGTTTCGACATGGGTTCAAAACTCCCGGTTAAGATCAAAAGTAGGAGCTAATTCGTCTATCACAGGTAGTAGCTCACCCGCCTCTCTTTCTCAAGTGAGACAAAGGCATTCAAGATGGACTGCTAAAAGACAGATCTTACCTTTACTTTACATCGCATTTATTCTTTCAGAACCTTACTATCTATTGAGCTTGAACTACTAAATCTCTATTATTACATACCAGGGTTTACTACAGTTTCACTGCCCTGAAGGGAGCTAGCCCTGCTTCTTCTTCAGTGTTTGCTAACTGCTTCTGTGCTTAATCCCGCATGATAAGAGGAGGTTTCTGAAACGGACACGGACTCAAAACTCCCTGAGTCTATACCTGGTGAACTCCCTGGGGCTGAGAAGAAAGCTTATAATTCGATTGGAACATTTACTTCGAGGGCACTCATAACTAAAGTACTGGGGAGCGGTTTGTTGCCCTTGTAGGTAGTCCTTGTTGGAGAGTCATAGCTTATCTCAATTGAGAGTCCTGCGCTGCGTCTTATCTAGACCGCTGCCAGCCGGATTGAAATTCCAGTTGTTGTTGTTGGAAGAGCTACTGCAACTAAAGCAACAGATACTAGAACTATTGAATTCACAGCTACTTCTGCAACTAACTACTGAGACTCTTACTTTAATCATTTATGGAACTCTCGTCGGAGCCTGTTCTTTCTTCTACGAAGCCTCCTGTAAAGGCATCATTTCCATCCGTCTCAGTAAAGGCAAAGGCTTCAGTTGTTGAATTACCTGGAGTTTCCTCAACACCCACTACTAGAGAAAGTGAAGATGGTTCATTTACAGACCCTGTAACTCTTTCTTATCCTGTAGTTTCATATGGAATGGTTTCAGCTTCCTCTACTCCTACTAGGTCTACTTAGCCTTTTATTCCGAGGTGGCTTGCTTTCCTGGGGCTGCTAGTCTTTCCTATCCCTATGGTGTAAGGAATGCTTACTATCCTATTTATTAGGTAACTCCCCTTCTCCTCTCCTTTCTTAGCTCTAGGCTTCAGCTTTCCTTCATCACAGTGAATGTAAGCAACACACCCAAATCTCCTGAGATATGAATTAAGTAGGGACTGATTGAAACCATACCTCATCTGGAACATGGAAATTGATTGCTGTGGAAGGGTATTTGTTGATGATGTGCACAGCTGTGTTTGCAGCATCTGCCCTGAAAGTCTTGGGAAGTCCACGCTCACAAAGCATACTTCTGACCTTTTCAATGATTGTGCGGTTCATCCTTTCAGCTACCCCGTTTTGTTGAGGGGTGTATGCACATGTCTTACAATCCCATTTCTCCGATTCACAAATCTTCCATTAAGGGATCTTCCATTAAGGGATCTAACATTGATTTACCATTCCTCCTATGAAGTGAACAACTAACCAAACCTTTCTTCCTTGGCTTACTTGGCTTCCCTTGCTTTCCTACCATTTCCAACTAACCTACTTTCCTAGTTCTTTGATTCTGATATTCCTATTCCTGGGATTACTAGTTCTCACATTCCTCTTTTCTTTTCTTTCTGGTTTCCCGGATTTCTCTTCTTCCTACTTTCTTTGCTCTCCTGGCTTTCTGGATGTGAGGGTTAGCTTAAAAAGAACTATCTCTAGCTCTCCCAGCTAAGATGTACGATGTCTGATACCGATTCAAGCTCACTCAGAGATATGATTTATGTGTTCTATGGGTTTGAAAACAGGGATGGTAGGGTTTCTTCCATTGAAAAGAAAGAAAGCTGATTTAGGACCTCTGAGACCGTTTAGCTCTTATTCCTCTTGGGAAGTGACTTTGTGATGGGGTGGGGGGATTGGGTCTTCTGTGAGGGATCATTCTATTAAACGAATAAAGTGAACGTTTCCGGACGTTTTCTGGTTGGGAGAGCGTACAAAGCAAGGACTCGGAGGTCGGTGTAGTTAGGATAGGAATATAACCTATTACCTATTGGTAACCTATAGCTGTATGTACGTATCCCCTATAAGATCTTGTCCAGCATCTTTGTCTAGCTAATCTTAGGGACTGTAAGCAAAGGATGTCACTATAGCTAACCTTCCCAAGTAACAGTACCTAATTTGACCAATTTTGATTTTATAAGAAAACAAGGAAAGTAAACTACCCTATTCCCAAACCATCGGTACAGGAAAACAAGGAAAGTAAACTAGCCTATTCCCAATTCCCAAGCCAACCAAACCAGGGAAGCTAGGTCCAACCATTACCCTTTTCGAGCAGACTCAGAAAAAGAAGAAGCCAACCCAGATCCTTATTCGCGGTAGCAGCTACTTCTTCTGCTTCTTCGGTTGTTGCCGCCTAATTAGCTACGATCAATTAAAATCTCTACAGAGAAGAAAGCTGTGCCCATATCTATAAGCAGCGCTTTGTCCTTTCTATATAAGCTGCACTACGCTGAATGAGAAAGATTTCCTGCTCCCATCTATTTGTTGTGGGGCATCCCCGTTCCCAATGACTGTTCCTGGAGTTGGAGGAAATTGCTGAACTTGAGGGACACCTTTCATCCGGTCGGTAATGGGAAAGGTACTTTTCTTTGGTTCGACAACAGGCATCCGTTAGGTCCCATTGTTCAAAAGTATAGTAGTAGAATCTGTTATGATACAGCTATTCCGGTCTATGCCAAAGTCAACACTATTATTGAAGAAAACGGGTGGAAGTGGCCGGCGGTTAGATCTTTCAATAGGCCCCCCTCTTCGTTTCACTCGAGCCTCTTTGCCCCTCGAGTCCACTCAAGAACTACTTGACTGACTAGCGACAGGGAGATTTGAAAGACTGATGGAGAGCACACCCGCGAACTATGGAACAAGGTTACCCCCACACTGAAGAAAGAGTACAACAAACAATAAGGATAAGATGAATGCAAGAGATAGAAAGGCCTTTTTCGAGACAAAAGAGGCTTACGTATCTTCTTCCCTTATCAGAACGCTTTGACCCTTTGCCCATAGTTACAGAGATTCCAGATTCGCGGGAATCAATAGAAAGAATTTCTTTGTGAAAGGTAGCTTGCTTACTTAGTGCTTGTACTAAGGAAAGATTACGACTCCGATAGATAACCAAAGAGCAGACAGGAGCAAGCCAGAGACCTATTACATATGAGCTAGCGAATACCTCAGCTACAGGAGTGGAAGAATTTGAGTTAGAAGCTCTAAGGAGAGTCTCCTTTCCGGACTTGAAAGCGAGTAAACGAAGACAGTCGGTAAAGAAGTTTTCGCAGTAACAGGAGTTGCAGTTCTAGAATTAGAGGAATAAGATTGACTTACCGGACTTGAAAGCGATTAAAGGCAGATAGAATTAAGGCGAAAGAAAGCCCAGAAAGCAGCTATTTCCCGTATTCCCAGCCGAAAGGCCATTCTCTTGAAGAAAGACCGTAGAGTGAAGGCGATATATGATATAGCCAGGCCAGGAAGGCCCATGTTTCCTCCATGAGAAGGTACAAAGACATTGCTGCTCAGTGAGACAATGTTGTCAATAGCAGCCAGAGCAGAGGACTTATTGATATATGGTGAAAGTTCGCCTTCTTGTGCCAACATCTCCCTACTAACTAGATTTAGAAATTCTGGCGCAAGTGGCTGCAAAGACTAGAAAGCCAATGAAGAAAATAGTTCAAATGAAATCCTATCCCGTAATGGTTGTCAACGAGAGAAGGCTTCAGGGTAGCTTCTGGAGTTCTTAGAGAAGGCTTACTTCAAGAGGTTCTTAAGAAGGAGTTTCAAACTGACCTTTAGGCACTGACGTGACTCTTCCACTTGTTGATTCAGTCGAGAACAACATCTGCTCTGTGAAAGCTTACCGGAAACTCTCACCAGAAGGTAAAATCTGTGCAGTGTAAGCTTGATCTCTTTGAATTGGTCCCCCAACCTGTCAAACAAAGAAAGCTAGTATAGGCATGAAAACAGCTTGCTTAGAGAGCTTCCCTTCCCCTTACAGGCAAGCTTGAACTTCCCCTCCTAACGAGCCAACAAGTTAGAGATGTAAAGACGGTTCCTTACCAGGAGTCAATCCCACAAGAATCCTAGCTTGATTGGTTTGATGTAAGCGAATGCGAGTACAGGGAAACGAGACAGCTCACAACAAAGCTTAGGCTCACTTCTGACCGAAAGTCCAATTCAATCATTCAAAGCTCACTGAGCACTTCTTTCCTTAGTTTGAGGACGTTAATGAGTTTCAAAGGATAATAGCTGATCTAGAAAACCTGAAAGTCTCTATATCAGACGAGGATCAATACTGATGTCCTTACCAAAACAGAATTCAATTCAATTCAACAGCAAAAGAAGGATAGCTTGATCCTCAATGCCTTTGATCATCTTTTTCTAGGTAGGGAATTGCTTATCTCGGTAAGCTAAGAATGTTAGAAACAAAGAACTAGGACAGAACAGGAAATGTAGAAGGAGGTTAGAATCAAAGAACTAGGACAGAACAGTAAATGGAGAAGGAGGTTAATGTGTATTTCATTCTATCTACATTTGAACTAATTGAGTGTATCCAGTCTTATCCATTAATGTAATTACAAGAAGAATAGTACCAAGCATGTAGGTTATAGTTTTCACCCTACTGGGTGTAGGTATCTGTTGTTCAAGTGGGTCAAAAGTGGTTAGCGGAAACATATCTCTAATAATTCGATTGAGAGGCTCTTCGCACTCACATGGACTTACACTTTTGTGTATTATACAAACATGATTCACATACACATCTCGTGTATATTGCAATACATTTGGTAAATTATCTGAAAATAATAATGAAGGTTTGTTCAAAAGAGGTCCAGGAGCTATTTCCATTAACACAGTTATACTGAACAGTATACAAAAGAAGACTTAAGTGCGAGAATTTATGGAGGATGATAATGCATTTGAGATATTCTGCTGAACACTTTCATATCTTTTATGTAAAACATTTTTGATGAGAAAATCACCAGTTGTATTGTATCCAAACACTTAAATCCAGATGATGGGAAAATGCTTTGTTTCAACCTACTACGAAGTATGTTTAATAATTCATTATTACCAGTTGATCCATATGGTGATGTGAAATATAAGTTTCGGTTTTTGATATAACTATGAAGTATATTAGGTAGTATTACTTTCTCGTACCACTGGTCTGATGTCTCAATTTCTCTCGCGTTAGGATATGAATAGGATTTTCTGTGGAACTGTTGACCAGAGGTCCTATAAATAAAGGAGATTTCATTTTCATATCTAAATTCACCAATATGTAGAGCACCACAGGTCAGAAGATGTAGAGCACCACAGGTCAGAAGTAAGAAAGATAATATATATGTCTATTGGTTAAATCAATTCTGGCGAGAGATCAAATTCAGATTACTGTTCAATTATTTGAGTTCAGTCTAATTTTCGACCTAACAAGAGCAACGGAATCACGCTCTGTAGGATTTGAACCTACGACATTGGGTTTTGGAGACCCACGTTCTACCGAACTGAACTAAGAGCGCTTTCTTATCACAATTGATAAGACTGTAAAGACGAGGATTCTTTTTTTTTTTTTATAACCCCAATAAATTTTCCACGCCTATACTATCATATATAATATGATAAATTGAAAGATTATCTATGTCCAATTTGAATCGATTACCAAGCCATGTCCCCTCATGCTATATGAGACTGAACTCTCAGTTTGTATATGTGGAAAGAGACCTAAGAGAACTGAAACTGACTTCTAACCTAGGCTCTGACTCTCCTATTTTGACTTCTTTCCTTCTTTTCCCGTAGGATCTCCCAAGAAAAAGCCAATATCCTGAGAGTGATCTATAAATTCCCACGAAGGCCAATCAGCATCACTAAAACAAGAGCAAGTTGAGAGGAAGGTGTCAAGTGCAGACAATTCAGAGAAGATATCTCAACAATCTTTTGAAAGCGTTTAATAGGAAGGAATAGAAACTGGAATCTAAACCTTCTTTTCTATCTAAGGTCTCATCAGAAATTGTGAAAGTTCACTGAGTAAGCTATGTCAGGTCTGGTTATGCTAGCAACCACCAAGAATGCTACGATAGAGATGAGGATTAGCAAAGTGGAACTTACAACAGCAGAGCAGACAAAGAGGACCCAGAAGTGACTATGGGAGAAGGGAGAGGTTCTTTCCATGCCAGCCTTGACCAATAGATCAGTAATGTTTTGAGAAAGATAGAAGCAGAAGTTCTACTCACTTTTTGACCAAGATTGAGCCAGATATTTTATAGAAAAGATGGCATTTTTGATGCATACTATGTCATCAATATGAAGAGGATTGGACCATGTGATTCTAAGATCATCAACATATACTAGAATGTACAGAGCATGACCACCGCTCAGAAAGAGAGAGAGAGAAAGTTGACTGAAAACCAAGCTCAGAGAGTTCTTTCAAAGCAGCAACAGTAGTCATGAATAATTCTTCCTTCGATTGGATAATTCCCATTGGATTGTCAGCTATTGCATCAAATGTTCCAGCTCCGCCCAATTCTCGAAGTCATGTTAGGAGAGGTATTTATTACTCGACTAAAAGGAGAGGGAGGCCACTATCAGCTACTCTGCAACTTCTCATCCCACGGGTTGGCATTTCTCTTTTCTTACTCTTTATTTTCTTTCTCTTTCGGTAGTGGACGGGCTAAAGGGATTTGCTTACGCGCTAGCGCTTTCGTTCACTTTTTCTCACATTTCTAGTACCAACTAATACTAATTCATTCGGGCGAGAGTCTTCTTCTATAAGGAGATGGTAAATAAACAAGTGCTCCAGTTCCACCGGTTCCTAATTAATGGGGGAGTTGCTGCGCTCTCTTCTATGTAAATAGAGATTTTCCACGGTAAAAGAAGTGCTTGGCTTTGTTACTACATCCCGATAAATAGGTTAGGTTACTTTCTTGCTACGCCCGTTGACTAACTAGAAGAAAGAGAATGAATAGACAGGATAACTAGTTCCCGTTGGTTGACAACAGCTCCCTTTTCCTTTAGCTTACCAGTTATACCTAATGTGGCGCGGTCGACATATTACTATAGGGCGAGCTATGTTAGCCAACCCTTTCCTCAGCTGCAAGGTCTCTGCCAGAAGTTTCAACCCAAACTCAGGCAACTTAAGCACCGGCTCAATCACCATCTTCAAACCGTCAAAAGCCTTTTGACAAGCTTCAGACTAGTTCTAACCCCGATCCATCACCAGAGTCAATTCGTACACTTCTATAGTTAGACTCATGAATCTATAAACTGAAGATAGGACCCTCCCCGGTGAAACAAGATCGGCCTGTTTGTTTATTTTACCGTGGAAACACTAGAAACAATGGGTCAGCTCACAACTCGAAACGGGCGAAGCCACTTCCTGATCATAATTGCTCTAGTGAATAACTAAAGAAAATAGATGAATAGATGGGAGATAGAAGAGAAAGAAAGAAATTCTAAGCATCTATCATAGGTTCACTAATTACTTGAGTGACTGTTGGCGGGTTTCTTTGTATGTGTTGTCCGGAAAGAGGAGGACTCAATGATTATTCGTTCGCCGGAACCAGAAGTCAAAATTTTGTAGGGATCCCATAAAAACTTCTTTCGAGGAATGGGCTAAACCCGGTCATTTCTCAAGAACATAGCTAAGGGACCTGATACTACCACTTGGATCTGGAACCTACATGCTGATGCTCACGATTTTGATAGTCATACCAGTGATTTGGAGGAAATCTCTCGAAAAAGTATTTAGCGCCCATTTCGGCCAACTCTCTATCATCTTTCTTTGGCTGAGTGGCATGTATTTCCATGGTGCTCGTTTTTCCAATTATGAAGCATGGCTGAGCGATCCTACTCACATTGGACCTAGTGCTCAGGTGGTTTGGCCAATAGTGGGCCAAGAAATCCTGAATGGAGATGTGGGCGGAGGCTTCCGAGGAATACAAATAACCTCTGGCTTTTTTCAGATTTGGCGAGCATCTGGAATAACTAGTGAATTACAACTTTATTGTACCGCAATTGGCGCATTGGTCTTCGCAGCCTTAATGCTTTTTGCTGGTTGGTTCCATTATCACAAAGCAGCTCCAAAATTGGCTTGGTTCCAAGATGTAGAATCTATGTTGAATCACCATTTAGCAGGGCTACTAGTAGGACTTGGGTCCCTTTCTTGGGCAGGGGACATCCAGTACATGTATCTTTACCGATTAACCAATTTCTAAATGCTGGAGTAGATCCTAAAGAAATACCACTTCCTCATGAATTTCTCTTGAATCGGGATCTTTTGGCTCAACTTTATCCAAGTTTTGCTGAAGG